TTTTATTTTAATATTTTAAAGAGTTCCTCCTATATTGAAATTCAAAAAAAAAAAGCAAAGATTACATTACTACGGGTTGGTTCATTATTGATTATCATACTTTTACTTTTGGTCTGTACTAATCTTTTATTTCTATACGTTTCTCGAAATCCTTTCACTTTTATTAATAAAAAAATTTGTCCATTTAAAGGATTGAGATATTATATATAATATCTGTATCCCAGTATGAAGGAAGCTAAGAAAGACTCCATTTTAGAATCATGAATGGTAGAAAGTGAGTCTTTTTGCGGGAGTAGGCGGGCGGATGTAGCCAAGTGGATCAAGGCAGTGGATTGTGAATCCACCATGCGCGGGTTCAATTCCCGTCGTTCGCCCATACGATTGGTATACTAAAGATTGTTAGTAGGAAGACAAATGCGGATCGATATATTATAAGAGAATAGAGATTACGCTCACCCTTAGTATCTAAAATGTAAGAATTGAGTATATATCTTTTAATTGTTTTATTCTAACTAACAAATAGAATAGTTAGAATAATGATAAATAACAAGGAATAGAAGAATGACTCAAAATTCAGATAAAAATGAAAAAAGTAAAATAAAGAACTCCATTTTCCCCTTTTTTGGAGTGAAGTTCGGGGTAGAATTGGCGTTCGCAGATCCTCTAGAATATGGGTTAGAAACCGGGTTAGAATATCGTGTAAAAAGTCCAAGAAAGAAATCGATTTTTTATTTTCTTAGTCATGTGGCCTCCTTCATTTTGAATTTCTATTCAAATGGATTTCCATTCTACTATTATTTATTGCGGCGACGAAGAATCAAACTATCACTATATTTATTCCTTTTTCTGCTTCTTCTTCCAAGCGCAGGATAACCCCAAGGGGTTGTGGGTTTTTTTCTACCAATTGGGGCCCTCCCTTCACCACCCCCATGGGGATGGTCTACAGGGTTCATAACGACTCCTCTTACTACAGGACGCTTACCTAGCCAACGCTTAGATCCGGCTCTACCCCAACTTTTCTGGTTCGCCCCAACATTACCCACTTGTCCGACTGTTGCTGAGCAGTTTTTGGATATCAAACGGACCTCCCCAGATGGTAATTTTAATGTGGCCGATTTACCCTCTTTTGCAATCAGTTTCGCTACAGCACCCGCTGCTCTAGCGAGTTGTCCACCCTTTCCAAGGGTGATTTCTATGTTATGTATAGCCGTGCCTAAGGGCATATCGGTTGAAGTAGATTCTTCTTTTTGATCAATCAAAACCCCTTCCCAAACTGTACAAGCTTCTTCCAAAGCATACGGCTTTCTGGATGTATATGATGATATCTAGACAGATGGATCCTATATGAATCGTATGATGAAGTCCCACATGAGTGGATATATAGGAATCCAAATCTGCCGAATCACTCATGTTATGATCTTCTACATCCTAGGTCTCCCCGTTCCGTCATCTGGCTTATGTTCTTCATGTAGCATTCAGACCGAATGACTCTATGAAATTACGTTGATCCTTTCACATATTACGGGTAACGTAGGAGACATCTCTCTTTTTCCCCCGGGGGTAGAATTACCACTGCTTAGCTTTCAATTCGCCTCTGACCATCAAATGAAATGTGAATAACCCGTCCTCCTCTCTTTGAAACAAGGGGCGCTTCCGGTTCTGTCGTTGCTTCAAACAATTCTGTCTTCTCCATATTACCATATCTCTAGAGTCAATAATTTTATATGAGAAACTACTGAACTCAATCACTTGCTGCCGTTACTCTTCAGTTTTCTGTTGAGGTCTATCCCGTAGAGCTACTCAAATTGGATCAGTGATCGATTTCTAGGTTTTGTCGTAAACCTAATTGGTTACTTCCAATTACGTAAATCAATGGTTCAAACCGCACTCAAAGGTAGGGCATTTCCCATTGAGATAGGAACTTCTGTACCCGAAACAATGGTATCTCCAATGATAGCCCCTCTGGGATGTAAAATATATCTCTTCTCACCATCCCCATAGTGTATGAGACAAATGTATGCATTTCGATTAGGGTCGTATTCTATGGTTACGATTCTACCAGATATGTCTTTTTCATTTCGTCGAAAATCGATTTTACGGTATAGGCGCTTATGACCTCCCCCTCTATGCCTTGCGGTAATGATTCCTCTGGAATTACGACCTTTACCACAATGACGCTGTCCAGAGATCAAATTCTTTTGTGGATTCGATTTCACTTGGGCCCCATTGCGTGTGCTCGGGGTAGAAGTTTTGTATAAATGTATCGCCGTGTTATTAAGTATTTTGATTGAAGTTCTTTTCTTTCTTTCTAAGAAGTGGAATAGAATAACCCGGTTGAAGCGTAATGATCATCCGTCTGTAATGCATTGTATGTCCCATAATAGGTCCCATTCTTCTACCCTTTCCCGGGAGTCGCTGACTATTCATAGCTATTACCTTGACCCCAAAGAAGAGTTCGACCCAATGCTTTATTTCTGTCCGAGTTGATCCTGATTCGACATTCGAAGTATATTGATTCTTCTCCGTTAACCGAGAACTTTTGTCTGTAAATACTGCATATTTGATTCCATCCATAAATCGATTTTCTTCCCTATGAGTTCCAGTATTGATAAGAATTCTCCTTCGGACTCTTCCTATGTTATGGTATGAATATACCCTACCAATTCGTTATGTATGGATGATGAGATTCCATTGATAGAGAGCCAATTCCAATCGACTTATTGAACGTTCCCATTGGCGTGCATCCAGCAGGAATTGAACCTACGAATTTGCCAATTATGAGTTGGGCGCTTTAACCATTCAGCCATGGATGCTTAACTTACCATTAACAGGTATTATCATATCCTAACAATACATAACACATAACCAATTGAAATCATTTAGGAGGTATTATCCTATTATAAGAATACATAACACATAACCAATTGACATGATTTAGGAGGTATTATCATGTCATTATTCTAAAAATTAGAACATTTCTGATTCTAGAGATTCTAACATCTATTCGAAATATTCGAATAAAAGATGCGTCGATGCATCTTAAATAATACAACACACACCCAGTCTTTGTTAGGAGGAATAAAAACAATGACACGAGAACCGAGGAACCGACATCCAGTCCAATTCTGGATCTTAGAATTTAGAGAGATATTGAGAGAGATCAAGAATTCTGACTATTTTTTAGATTCATGGACCAAATTACAGTCCGTGGGATCTTTCACTCACATTTTTTTCCACCAAGAACGTTTTATGAAACTCTTTGACCTCCGAATTTGGAGTATCCTACTTTCACGCGATTCACAGGGTTCAAGAAGAAATCGATATTTCATGATCAAAGGTGTATTACTCCTTGTAGGAGTGGTACTTATATATCGTATTAACAATCGAAATATAGTCGAAAGAAAAAATATCTATTTGATGGGGCTTCTTCCTATACCTATGAATTCCATTGGACCCAGAAATGATAGATTGGAAGAATCTTTTTGGTCTTCCAATATAAATAGGTTGATTGTTTCGCTCCTGTATCTTCCAAAAGGGAAAAAGATCTCTTCTCCGGATCGTCTTTTTAGCAAGATACGGAATTTATCGTCAAATATGAAATCCGCTTCCACAAGATCTATTTTCACGGATTCTAGCCAATTGAACGGATCTTCTGATCAATCCAGAGATCCTTTCGATTCCATTAGTAATGAGGATTCGGAATATCACACATTGATCAATCAAAGAGAGATTGAGATTCAACAACTAAAAGAAAGATCGATTCTTTGTGATCCTTCCTTTCTTCAAACGGAAGGACCCGAGATAGAATCAGACCGATTCCCGAAAGGCCTTTCGGGATCTGACTTAATGTCCCGGCTATTCACGGAACGTGAGAAGCAGATGAATAATCATCTGCTTCCGGAAGAACTCGAAGAATTTCTTGGGAATCCGACAAGATCCATTCGTTCTTTTTTCTCTGACATATGGTCAGAACTTCCTCTGGGTTCGAATCCTACTGAGAGGTCCACTAGAGATCCTAAATTGTTGAAGAAACAAGAAGGGGTTTCTTTTGTCCCTTATAGGCGATCGGAAAATAAAGAAATGGTTGAGATATTCAAAATAATTACGTATTTACAAAATACCGTCTCAATTCATCCTATTTCATCAGATCCGGGATGTGATATGGTTCCGAAGGATGAACCGGATATGGACAGTTCCAATAAGATTTCAGTCTTGAACCAAAATCCATTTTTGGATTCATTTCATCGATTCCATGACCGGAACAGGTGGGGATACACGTTACACCACGCAGAAGAGAGATTTGCAGAAAGGACAAATAGATTCATTGAATCACTAACCGATCCGGGTCTGGCCTATCTTAAATCTTTCGTTGCTAGGGATTACGACTCCCGGGATGAATCGAAAAATGCATCTTTTTTTGCTCAACTTGAGGAAGTGAAATTTTTTAGAATGCTCCTAAAACAATGGGTCCGGATCTCCTGCGGGAATGATTTGGAAGATCAAAAACAAAAAATAGTGGTATTTGCTAGCAACAACATAATGGAGGCAGTCAATCAATATAGATGGATCCGAAATCTGATTCAAATCCAATATAGCACCTATGGGTACATAAGAAATGTAGCAAATCGATTCTTTTTCATGAATCGATCCGATCGCAACTCCGAATATGGAATTCAAAGGGATCGAATAGGAAATGATACTCTGAATCATAGAACTCTAATGAAATATACGATCAACCAACATTTATCGAATTTGAAAAAGAGTCGGAAGATATGGCCCGATCCTCCTATTCTTCGTATTGCTATAAGAGTCGCCATGCTAGCCAATCTTTGGAGGCATCATCTGTCACATACGTCTAGATACGCATATAGATACTACAAATGGTCCACTGGGATCAAGAATTTCCAGGATGGGATCCAGAATTTCCAGAAACATTTGGAACATTTCCTTTCTGAGCAGAAGAAGAAGAGCCGTTTTCAAGTTCAAGTAATGTTCGATCTTTTTCAAGTAGTGTTCGATCGATTACGTATTAATCAATATTCGATTGATTGGTCCGAGGTTATCAACAAAGAATATTTGTCTAAGTCACTTCGTTTCTTTTTGTCCAAGTCACTTCGCTTTTTGTCTAAGGCACTTCCTTTTTTCTTTGTGAGTCTCGGGAATAGCCCCATTCATAGGTCCGAGATCCACATCTATGACTTGAAAGGGCCGAATGATCAACTCTGCAATCAGTTGTTAGAATCAATAAGGGCTCGAATCGGTCATAAATGGAAACCCTTCTTATTGGATGATCATGAGACTTCCCAAAAATCGAAATTATTGATCAATGGGGGAGCAATATCACCATCTTTGTTCAATAAGATACCAAAGTGGACGATTGACTCATTCCATACTCGAAATAATCGCAGGAAATACTTGGATAACACTGATTCCTATTTCTCATTGATATCCCACGATCGAGACAATTGGCTGAATCCCGTGAAACCATTTCATAGAAGTTCATTGATATCTTGTTTTTATAAAGCAAATCGACTGCGATTCTTGAATAATCCACATCACTTCTGGTTCGATTGTAACAAAATATTCCCTTTTTCTGTGGAAAAGTCCCGTATCAATAATGATGATCTTACGTATGGACAATTCCTAAATATCTTGTTCATTCGCAACAAAAAATTTTCTTTGTGCGTGGGTCAAAAAAAAGATGTTTTTTTGGAGAGAGGTACTATTTCACCAATCGAGTCACAGGTATCTAACCTACTGATACCGAACGATTTTCCACAAAGTGGTGACGAAACGTATAACTTGTACAAATCTTTCCATTTTGCAATTCGATCCGATCCATTCGTTCGTAGAGCTATTTATTCGATCGCAGACATTTCTGGAACACCTCTAACAGAGGGACAAATAGTCAATTTTGAAAGAACTTATTGTCAACCTCTTTCAGATATGACTCTATCTGATTCAGAAGGGAAGAACTTGGATCAGTATCTCAATTTCAATTCAAGCATGGGTTTGATTCACACTCCATATTCTGAGAAAAATTTACCATGCGAAAAGAGGAAAAAGAAAAAACGGAGTCTTTGTCTAAAGAAATGCGTTGAGAAACGGCAGATGTATAGAACCCTACGAGATCGTGCTTTTTCAAATCTATCAAAATGGAAGCGGTTCCAAACATATAGGCCATGGTTCTTTACTTCGACAGGGTTCAAATATCTAAAATTAACCTTTTCAGACCTATTGCCAATACTAATAAAATTTGTATCCATTTTTCATGATATTATGCATAGATTATATACATCATGGCCAATTCGTCAGACAAAATGGTGGGCGATTCGGAATCGGAATCGGATAAGTGAGATTTCGAGTCAGTGTTTACAGAATCTTCTGTTCGAAGCAGAAATGATTCATCGAAATCATGGGTCACCTGTTCCATTGAGATGGACACATCTGAGAGCACCAAATGCTCTGCTCTATTCAATCCTTTTCCTTCTTCTTGTTGCTGGATATCTCGTTCCTATGCATCTTCTCTTGATTTCCCGAACCTCTAGTGAGTTACAGACAGAGTTCGAAAAGATCAAATCTTTGATGATTCCATCATACATGATTGAGTTGCGAAAACTTCTGGATAGGTATCCTACATCTGAACCGAATTCTTTCTGGTTAAAGAATCTCTTTCTAGTTGCTCTGGAACAATTAGTATATTCTCTAGAAGAAATACGGAGTTATGCTGTCAACATGCTATTGGGTGGTGGTCCCGCTTATGGGTTCAAATCAATACGTTATAAGAAGAAAGATTTGAATAGAAATCTCATCGATCGCCTAATAAGTATCATACCAAATCCCATCAATCGAATCGCCTTTTCGAGAAATACGAGACATCTAAGTCGTACAAGTAAAGAGATCTATTCATTGATAAGAAAAAGAAAAAACGTGAACGTTGATTGGATTGATGATAAAATAGAATCGTGGGTCGCGAACAGTGATTCGATTGATGATGCAGAAAGGGAATTCTTGGTTCAGTTCTCCACCTTAACGACAGCGAGAGAAAAAAGGATTGATCAAATTCTATTGAGTCTGACTCATAGTGATCATTTATCAAAGAATGACTCTGGTTTTCAAATGATTGAACAACCGGGATCAATTTACTTACGGTACTTAGTTGACATTCAGAAAAAGTATCTAATGGATTATGAGTTCAATAGATCCTGTTTAGCAGAAAGACGGATATTCCTTGCTCATTATCAGACAATCACTTATTCGCAAACCTCGTGGGGTGCTAATAGTTTTCATTGCCCATCTCATGGAAAACCCTTTTCGCTTCGCTTAGCCCTATCCCCCTCTAGGGGTATTTTAGTGATAGGTTCTATAGGAACTGGACGATCCTACTTGGTCAAATACCTAGCGACAAACTCCTATGTTCCTTTCATTACGTTATTTCCGAGCAAGTTCCTGGATGAGGATGATTTTGTTGATGAGGATGATGAGATGGATGAATATGATATTGTTATTGATGATCGTGACGATATTGAGATTGATGATAGTGACGATATCGATGATGACCTTGATACAGAGAAAGAGCTGCTAACTATGGATATGCCTTCGAAAATAGACCGATCTGATAGTGATATCGCCCTTCAATTCGAATTAGCAAAAGCAATGTCTCCTTGCATAATATGGATTCCAAACATTCATGATCTGTATATGCATGATTCGGATTCCTTATCCCTCGGTCTATTAGCGAACTCTCTCTCCATGGATTCTGAAAGAGGCTCCACTCGAAATATCCTTGTTATTGCTTCGACTCATATTCCCCAAAAAGTGGATCCCGCTCTAATAGCTCCGAATAAATTAAATACATGCATTAAGATCCGAAGGCTTCTTATTCCACAACAACGAAAGCACCTTTTCACTCTTTCATATACTAGGGGCTTTCACTTGGAAAAGAAAATGTTCCATACTAATGGATTCGGGTCCATAACCATGGGTTCCAATGCACGAGATCTTGCAGCACTTACTAATGAGGCCCTATCAATTAGTATTACACAGAAGAAATCCATTATAGACACTAATACAATTAGATACGCTCTTCATAGACAAACTTGGGATTTGCGATCCGAGGTAAGATTGGTTCAGGATCATGGGATCCTTTTCTATCAGATAGGAAGGGCTCTTGCACACAATGTACTTCTAAGTAATTGCCCCATAGATCCTATATCTATCTATATGAAGAAGAAATTATGTAAGGAAGGGGGTTCTTATTTGTACGAATGGTACTTCGAGCT